ATAATAGGAGTAAAGACATAATAAATCCCATCAAGATTTCCCTTTATTCAGGCACCCTATTTAACAAGGATAAATATCTTTTTTGGACCCAAACTCCAACGTGTAACACTTTTGCTAATCTTGGTTATTATACTCCCCTCCGCCCCCAATCTCTACCCCCTCAAATCCGGAGGGGAGGGCCCAATATCATATTTATTTCCCATTCATTATCATTCCTAAATATTTTCATCTGTTTCGCCGTGTATCTAAATCTATGTTCTAGTCTAATAATACCTTATGTTTATTATTAGTGTTAATGTGACTATTCTTTTTAAAACTTCTTTTTTGGAGAGACATGATCACCACTCACTCTTCATTATCAATCATCATTTTTCATTCGAAGAGTGGCCCTTATAAGCCCTTATTACCTTTATCTTCCTTTTTAGGATATAGGGGGGGAATACCTTCGGGATGCGGCGCCCCCTCAGGCCCCCCCGGGGGGGGGGGTACTATCTTGTTTTTCTCATCAAAATCCGTATCTGGAGTATATATACATCATCCAGAGGATGGATAGCGTTATTTATGGTGTAAGTTGGGCTGAAAATTTTTGATTTCATGTTCTTTGTGGCGCGTTTTTTCTATTGTTAAATTAAGAACTGTTATGGCTTCACTTTGGGGGTTTATTTTTAGTTTTTTGGCTTAGTTTTGGCTGAGTGCTTTTTTTCAGGGAAGTTGAACTTATATTAGAAAATTGGAGATTTTTATTTAGGTTTTAATATTATATACTTACTTTTAAGGTTTGGTTATCTCTTTAGGTCTAGCAAAAATAGTGCCAGCGGCTGCGGTTATACTATAAGATCAAATAAAGTTAAGTTTTAGAATGAAAATATATTTAAGATTGAGGGAGGCTGTGAAAACTAAAGGTAAAATTTATGTTTTTTGGGTTTTTTATTTTAGATATTTTAAAAATTTTACAATAGACCAGGATTAGATACCCTGTTATTAAAAAGTAGAGGATTCAGGTAGTATTAGATGACTTAAAACTTAAAAAATTTGGCGGTGTTTTAATCTTATTAGAGGAACCTGTTTTTTAATCGACAATACTCGACAGATCTTACTTGAGTTAATGGCTTGTATATCGTTGTGGTAATAATGTTTTATAATTATTATTAGGGGTAATTTTATTTTTGATATCAGATCAAGGTTCAGCTTATGCTCAAGAGAAAAATGGGTTACAATATAGAAATATATTATGGAGTTTATATTTTAAAAGTAAATGAAGGTGGATTTAAAAGTATTTTTATAGTAATATGTTAATTTGAACTAGCTCTAAGACATGTACATATCGCCCGTCACTCTCTCTTTAATGAGAGAAAAGTCGTAACATAGTAGGCATATCGGAAGATGTTCCTAGAAGCAAGATTAAGCTTAAATGAAGTTTTTTATTTACATTAAAAAGATCCTGAGGGAATCTTGTTTATAGTGTTTTAGTTTATTAGTAAAAGAAATTTATTTTCTAGTAATGGTTTGAAGTTGTTAGTTGAAGTTCTGTAAAGGTTTTACTATATAAAAATAGAAGAAGATCGTACCTTTTGTATCAGGGTTTAATAACTAAGATAAAGGATTTTAATGTCCCGAAAAAATGGGAGCTATAAAATAATAAAATTTACATGGTAAAGTAGGTATAAATTAGTTTATTGAAGTGAAAAGCTATTCGCCCATTTTGATAGCTGGTTTCTCGAGAAAAACACAAACTGTTGGATAATATTTAATTAGTAGGAGACAAGTCCTATTATTGTAAGTTTCTATCATTAATTATTATTAGAAGAGTAAAATTATCTTAAATTTTATCATTAAGTTAAAATTTTAAAACAAGACTAATTAATAATCGAGATTTCTATTAAATGTATTAATAGCAATAATATTGTTAAAATAAGTAGAAACAACTTAAATAGATGGAATATTTAATAAAGGCTAAGTAACTCGTCTAAAACTTCTGGTCTGTTTATCAAAAACATATTTTTTAGAAATGATTAAAAATGAGTCCTGCTCAATGTAAAATAAATAGCCGCGGTATTTTGACCGTGCAAAGGTAGCATAATAATTAGTCTTATAATTTAAGACTGGGATGAAGGGGTAAACCAGGAAGTTTCTTTCTTAGTTTTTTCTTTTGAATTTTACTTTTTAGTAAAAAGGCTAAAATGTCTCTTTTAGACAAGAAGACCCTATAAAGCTTTACATAAAATAATTTAAAAAATTAAAAACATGTTTCACTGGGGCGGTGGAAAGATAAAACACTTTTAGAGGGCTAAAATAAAACTATTTTAATACCCAAAAATTTTGAAACTTAAATAAGTTACTTTACGGATAACAGCGTAATGTGTTTCGAAAGTTCAAATTGACAAACATGTTTGCGACCTCGATGTTGGATTAAGCTTCCTCTATCCCGCAAGAGGGATAAAAGGGGGTCTGTTCGACCCATAAAAGTTTCCATGATCTGAGTTCAAATCGGCGTAAGCCAGATTGGTTTCTATCTAAAGAATAAAATTAAATAAGTTAGTACGAAAGGACCACTTAATTAGAAAATTTCTATTGAAGAGAAAATTTTATTCAATGTAGCAAAATAATGCGGTGGATTTAGAATTCACAGAAGGAGGTTCCCTTTGAATCAATGTAGCAAAATAATGCAATGGATTTAAGCTCCATAAATAGGTCTTTCTCTTTGATTATTTTTTTTTGGTTTATTTCTTATTTATTAATCTTGGTAATAGTATTAGTAAGAGTTGCTTTTATTACCTTGTTGGAACGAAAGGTGCTAGGCTATATTCAGATTCGAAAGGGGCCTAATAAAGTGGGTATTTTAGGTTTATTTCAACCTTTTTCGGACGCGATTAAACTTTTCATTAAAGAGCTAGCTAGCTTAGAAACATATAATCTTTATCCTTTTCTTTTTTCGCCCATTTTTGGGCTTTCTATAGCCCTTATTTTATGAATATTATACCCTTCCATGTTTAATTTTATGGACTTAAAATGAGGCGTTCTTTTCTTTTTATGTTGTTCGAGTGTAAGAGTTTATTCAATTTTAATTGCTGGCTGAGCATCAAACTCTAAATATGCTATTTTGGGGGCATATCGAGGAGTTGCTCAAACAGTTTCTTACGAAGTAAGCTTTGCTTTAATTTTATTTTCTATCCTCCTTCTTGTTTCCTCTTTCAGTCTGAAGGAGATTAACAACTATCAATTATTTAGTTCTATTGGACTCTTTATGTTGCCTCTTTTAGTTGTTTGATTTTCTTCCTGTTTGGCAGAAACCAACCGAACCCCCTTTGATTTTACAGAAGGGGAATCAGAGCTGGTTTCCGGCTTTAATGTTGAGTATATAAGAGCGGGCTTTGCTTTAATTTTTATAGCTGAGTATGCAAATATTATTCTAATGAGAATAATTACCTCTGTTTTATTTTTTGGTCCAAGTTTTATTGTTTTCAGGGTGTTAGTGTTCTCCTTCCTTTTTTTATGAGTTCGAGGCAGATACCCCCGTTTTCGATATGATAAATTAATAGGTTTAGCCTGAAAGAGATATCTTCCTTTAGCCTTAAACTATATTTTAATTATTTTAGCTATGAAAATGATTCTTATCTTTTGCTAAGTATCATTTTAAGAAAAGTTACTAAGAGAAATCCTATTCTTTGCTTTCAAAGCAAAAGCTTACATTAGCTAAATAACTATTTAAATCAAAATAAAACGAAAAATAAGAAATAAAGAATAGAAAGAATTTGACCGATTAAGATAAAAGGGAACTCAACTGGACGAGCCCCAATTCAAGTTAGAAGGAGAAAAAAACACACAAAAAACCAAAAAAGGGCTCGCCCATATAGACTAAAAGATAAAGAGCGAACAGATTTTTTTATAAGTCTTAAAGAAAGTAAAATCAATACAGACAGAACTAAAGCTAATACTCCCCCCAACTTATTAGGAATAGAACGCAAAATAGCATAGGCAAAAAGAAAGTACCACTCTGGCTGAATGTGAACAGGAGTAACTAGTGGGTTTGCAGGAATAAAATTTTCCGGGTCAGAAAAAGTATTAGGACCAAGTAAAACCACCAGCCCCAAAAAAAATAAAAGAAGTAGAGCTCCATACAAGTCTTTTAAAGAAAAATAAGGATGAAAAGGCACCCTATCAAAGTCTCTTTTTACCCCTAATGGATTGCCTGATCCAGTTTCATGTAAAAAAATTAAATGAATTAAAACTCCTCCCAAAATCACAAAAGGTAAAATAAAATGAAAGGAGAAAAATCGCGTTAAAGTTGGGTTGTCTACAGAAAAACCCCCTCACAACCATTGAACAATATCCACTCCAACATAAGGAAGAGCAGAAACTAGGTTAGTAATTACAGTTGCCCCCCAAAAAGACATCTGCCCTCATGGTAAAACATACCCCAAAAAAGCTGTAATTATAGTAAGTAAAAAAATTACAACACCACTTATTCAAGTAAAATGAAACTTAAATGAACCAAAATAAATTCCCCGCCCAATATGAGTGTAAAGACAAACAAAAAATACTCTAGCTCCGTTGAGATGAAAATTACGCAGAAGCCACCCCCACTCCACATCCCGACAAATATGAGAAACACTAGAAAAAGCTAGGTTAACATCTGCTGTATAATGTAAAGCTAAAAATAAACCGGTCAAAATTTGAAAAGCCAAACACAAACCCAACAAAGAACCAAAGTTTCAGAAATAAGAAATATTTCCTGGAGAAGGGAGGTCAATCAAAGAACTATTAATAAGACGTAAAACAGGGTGCCATTTACGAAAAGCCATAAACTATTTCTCGTAAAGGCCCCTCCTTTACTTTACAAATCCTAGCCACAGCTACCAAAGCTATTAATAAATAAGCGCCCAAAAAGATAATAACAAGAGAGAAAGGAAAAAAAAGATAAAAGCGTCAAATAAAAAATTCCTGATAACAAAATAATCAACTTCCTGCAAAAACAAAAAAAACCAAGAAAGATAGGACATACTTTGGTTCTAAACTTGCTGGCTCATTAGCCGCCAGTGAGGCAACATAAATAAAAAGAACTAATACACCCCCCAAAAAAACTAAAAAAAACACATAAGAGAACCACCCCACCCCCAAAACAAAGAAAAGATGAAAAGAAACAAAAACAGTAGAAAGCACTAAAATCAAACCTATTACCAAAGGGTGTGTTGAAAAGAAAAAAAACACAAACAATAAAACAAGAACACCAAATATTACAGAAAATAGTTTAATAAAAACATTAATTTTGGATATTAAAAATAGGCAGCTTTTTCTGTTGTTTTAAGAGGACATCTCTAGTTTACAAAACTAAAATTTTTTTTAAACTATTAAAACTATGATAAACTACTCCCTGTCTACAGGCATGGTTCTCTTTCTAATAAGTCTTATAAGCCTCTCCTCTCGATTTAAACACCTCCTATCAATACTACTAAGCCTAGAAATAGCTATACTAAGAGTATTAGTACTCTTAGTGAGAACAACTACCCCAAAAACAGCAGACAATTCCCTTTTAATAATTTTTATTACCCTCGCAGTTTGTGAGGGGAGACTAGGCCTTTCTATCCTTGTGGCCATATCCCGACTCAGAGGGAACACACTAATCAACTCAACAACTATTCTATAATGATACTAATTTTTACTTCATTAATAACCCTCCCCCTCTCTTCTTGAAAAATAACAACCACAACACTATCCTTATTACTTTTACTTTCTTTTCCCCAAATCTACTATTCAACAAGATTAAAAGTATCTCACAGCCTCCTAATACAAGACCTAATATCCACAACTCTTATTTTACTTAGACTTCTTATTACAATCTTAATATTCTTATCCTCAACAAAAATCTTAAAAAAAGAAAACAAGCTGTTTTCTCTTATTTCCCTCTTCCTCCTCCTATTTCTTATTCTAAGCTTTACTAGTTCCAATTTAATAATATTCTACATCTTCTTCGAAGCAACAATCATCCCCACCTTCCTAATCATTACGCTATGGGGGGCCCAGCCCGAGCGTCTCTCTGCTAGCCTTTATTTAGTGTTCTACACTTTAGGGGCCTCCCTCCCCTTTCTAGTAGCTTTAATATTAATGATAAAAAGCTCAGAATCTCTCTTCTTTCCCTATCTCTCCCTCCTCTCACCAAAAACCAACAGTTTTTGGGCTCTCCTCTTCCTACTAGCCTTCCTGGTAAAACTCCCCATATTCCTGACTCATCTATGACTCCCAAAAGCTCACGTAGAGGCACCCGTGGCTGGTTCTATAATCCTTGCAGCAGTGCTCCTAAAACTAGGAAGCTATGGAATTCTCCGTATGTCCTCTCTCCTATATTCTTCCATAAAACTCCTCTCCCCAATTCTTATAAGCATCTCCCTCCTAGGGGGAATCCTTACTAGACTAATCTGCATCTTACAAACAGACATAAAATCTCTAGTGGCCTACTCCTCCGTTTGTCACATAAGCCTAATACTAAGAGGAGCCATAACTTTCTCATGCTGAGGGCTTCTGGGGTCCCTCAGCATAATAATTTCCCACGGTCTCTGTTCTTCTGCCCTTTTTTGTCTAGTTACCTTATTCTATGACCGAACCCACACACGAAGCATACTATTAACACGAGGAATACTATCTCTCTTTCCTAGCATAATTCTATGATGATTTATAATAAGAGCTAATAACATAGCAGCCCCTCCTTCTATAAACCTTTTCAGCGAAATCTCTTTAATAATTAGTGTCCTAGCCTGAACACCTTCAACCCTAATCCCAATTATATTAATCTCCTTTCTCTCTGCAACATATTGTATTCTCTTATTCTCCACTCCTAGCCACGGCCATCCCTGAGAAAACCTATCACAACCAACCCCCTCTGCCCGAGACTTCCTCTCTATTTTTCTACACTGGCTCCCCCTAAATCTTCTAATTATTAAAATAGATTTAATAATACTATGAACCTATCTTAATAGTTTATATAAAACCCTAGCCTGTGGAGCTAAAGAATAGTTTAAGATATTAATGACTTTCAAGCTTTGAAGAAAGATGATCCTAAGCATTAGTATAATTCCTCTAATCATAGGAAGCTTTATGCTTTATAAAAACTTCACAATCCTCCTCTCCTTCTGTTTCATTTCACTAGCCTCTACTAATCTAGAAATGATTCTAATCATAGATTATATTTCAATAATATTCTCCACCACAGTCCTAATCATCTCAAGAATAGTGCTGTGATTTTCAGAAGAGTACATAGCCGAAGAAAAGTACCCCCTACGTTTCAACTATCTGGTCCTCTTGTTCATCCTGTCCATAATCATATTAATCACAAGCCCAAATCTAATAAGAATTTTACTAGGCTGAGACGGGTTAGGCCTAGTTTCCTACTGTCTAGTAATTTATTATCAAAACCCCCGCTCATTAAACGCAGGAACAATCACCATTCTATCAAACCGAATTGGAGATGTTATAATTTTAATAGCAATCTCCCTCTCTCTTTCTTTTGGCTCTTGAGACATCTTATCAATAAACACCCTACTAAGAGACCCTATTCCATTAAGCTTAATTATAATTGCAGCAATAACCAAAAGAGCCCAAATCCCCTTCTCAGCTTGACTCCCCGCCGCTATAGCAGCCCCAACTCCCGTATCTGCATTAGTCCACTCTTCAACCCTAGTTACTGCCGGGGTGTTTCTATTAATTCGATTCCACAACATAATAAATTACAAAATCTTCCTAATCCTTCTCATCTCATCAACTTTAACAATATTTATAGCTGGCCTCTCTGCCACAATAGAAATAGACATAAAAAAAATCATTGCTCTCTCAACCCTAAGCCAACTAGCCATTATAATACTAGCACTCTCTTTAAGTCTTTGAAAATTAGCCTATTTTCACATAATTACCCACGCTCTCTTCAAGGCCTTAATATTTCTTTGTGCTGGTTTTGCTATTCACAACATAAAAAATAACCAAGACATACGAAAAATATCCCTCCTCCTCTCCTCTTCCCCAACCATTAGCACTTGCATAATAATTTCATCCATCACACTAATAGGGCTCCCTTTCTCCTCAGCCTTCTATTCAAAAGACCTAATCCTAGAAACACTAATTTCATCTCAAATTAACCAAACAATCCTAATCATTACACTAATCTCCTTTGGATTAACAACAATATACTCTTTCCGCCTAACCTTAATAACACTTTGATTTAACAACTTAGGCCCAAAAACAACATCAATCTCAGAAACCCAAAAAATAACAACCCCCATTATCACACTAACCACAACATCAATTTTCATCGGAGCAATAATAAACTGAACCCTGCTAGATACGCCCTCTTCCTTACCAATACCCATCATTATAAAAACCACAAGAACTATTTTAATTCTTTTAGGAGGGCTACTTTCAATCACATTATGAACTACAAAACCCACAAGAGCCCCTAACCCAAAGCTCTATAAAAGCTTCTCAGGAAACATATGATTCCTCCCAATTATCTCTCCTCACCCCACCCTAAGCCTCCTTCCTCCACTAGCAACAATCAAAACTTTTGAGTCCGGATGAAACGAACTAACAGGACCACAAGGAACCCACCAAACCGTTAAAACCCTCTCCCTCACTATCTCAAACACCCAAAAATTCAACACCCTTATAATAATCTCCACATCCCTTCTCATAATCCTTTTGGTAATCACCACATACTTAAATAGCTTAAAATAGAGCAAATCTTTGAAGAAGATTAGGTGAAAAATCTTTAAGTATCTAAGGCCAAAGCATCTTAAGATCGAAAATCTAATATAAATCTACTTCAAAGACACAAAGAGGTTAACAACCCTTGCTATAAGTCGAGTTAGCAGCCCAACAGCCCTCCTCATAACAGGGTTCCCCTCCTTCCCATCAACAGTGGGACACTACAAAAGCTTCTGTTAATAGTAAGGGATCTCTCCACTCTTTTAGGCCGAAACTAAACACAAACATTGCTTCTCACTAAAGATGGAGAAAAACACCTTCTGACTGCAAACCAAATATTATAAATTTAAATACCCATCTACCTCACCCACTCAAGAGAGCCCTCTTTCCACTCAAAATACAACCCTAATAATAAAATCCACACAAACAAGAGAAACAGAAAAAACAAAAATAAACCATAATCAAAAACAAGAACCAAAGGCAACATCAACACAATCTCCACATCAAAAATTAAAAAAATAACACAAACTAAAAAAAACTGTAAAGAAAAAGGAACACGTGCTATAACAAAAGACTCAAAACCACACTCATAAGCTCCCCCCTTCTCCTTGTCCACCTCACCCTTCCTAGACAACACTGCCCCAACACCTCAAACAACTCCCCCCAAAAGAAAACAAAACACAAGGCTCAAGGCAAAAATAATCATATTCAAACCTACTGATTGGAAATCAGTTATACTAATATACTAATATGACACTTACCTCACCAATAAATAGAAACAAACAAAAACAACCAAACCACATCAACAAAGTGTCAATATCAAGCCGCTGCTTCAAACCCAAAATGGTGTCAACCAGAAAAATGAAAACGACAAGAGCGATAAAGACAAACACCTAAAAAAGTTCTGCCAATCAAAACATGCAAACCATGAAAACCAGTAGCCATAAAAAAAGTAGACCCATAAACAGAATCATAAATACCAAAAGCAGCCTCATAATATTCAAACCCCTGCAGCACAGAAAAATACACCCCCAAAAACAAAGTTAACCCCAAGCTAAAAACAGCCTGAAAATACTCTCCCCTTAAAATTCTATGATGACACCAAGTTACACTTACCCCAGAAGCCAACAAAATAGAGGTATTTAACAAAGGAACATGAAAAGGATTAAACCCCTCAATTATAAAAGGAGGCCAAATCAACCCTAGCTCCAACGTTGGAGCTAGGCTTCTATGAAAAAAAGCCCAAAAGAAGGAAACAAAAAAGAAAACCTCAGAAACAATAAATAAAAGCATACCAACCTTAAGCCCCCTAACCACAAGCAAACTATGGTCACCACTCAAACACCCCTCACGAACTACATCTCGCCATCACTGAACACTAGTCAAAACCAAAATTAAACCCCCAAAGAACAACAAACTCCCCCCCATCCTATAAAAACAACGAACCAGCCCACTTACCAAAAATAAACCGCCCAAAGCCCCCGTCAAAGGCCAAGGACTTAAATGAACTATATGATAAGGATGAAAATTTTTCATAAACTAAATCTCAGCCGAATACAGCCCAACCAAAACCATAAAAACATAAGCCTGAATAAAAGCCACAGCTAGCTCCAATAATAATAACAAACTCAGAGCAGAAACCCCACAAACTACCATTACACCACTCAACGTAATGGCCGAACCTAAAAGAACAAGCAAAAGATGTCCAGCAATCATATTAGCCGCCAGCCGCACAGACAGAGTAATAGGACGAATCAAGTTTCTAACAGTCTCAATCAACACCATAAACCCCATCAACACAACAGGAGTCCCCAAAGGAACTAAATGAGCAAACATATAACGAGTCTTATTAACCCACCCAAAAACCATTAAAGAAAACCAAAAAGGCAAAGCAAGAACAAGAGTTACCAATAAATGACTAGTCGCTGTAAAAACAAAAGGAAACAAACCCAAAAAATTATTCATTACAATAAATCAAAACAAAGAACATAAAAGTAAACTAACCCCTCCCCAATAACTAGAAAAAAGAAACCCAATCTCCCTAGCCAATCCTCCCGTAATCACCTCTCAAACAACCAAATATCGAGAAGGAATAACCCAAAAAAACAGCGGAACAAATAACACCCCAACAAAAAGACTTAATCAATTCAAATGAACCCCTATAATTGAAGCAGGATCAAAAACAACAAACAAATTAACTATCATTCTCAAAACCAAGCTCCCCCACCAACTCTTCCCTTATCAAGCTTAAAAGAAGCAAAATAAAAAAAATAAAAAACCACCAAATAAAACAAATAAACCGAAACAACAAAAAGAGAAACCCAAGCCCAACCCAAAGGACTCATTTGAGGCACCAGCTAGAAGTAATAAACTATAAAATGGTTTAAGAGACCAACGCCTCTCTTCAGCCACCTAGCTAATAAAAAGCCCTCACCCACCCCAAAAAAGCATCCACAGAAACTCTCTCAATAACAATAGGCATAAAACTATGATTAGCCCCACAAATTTCAGAACACTGACCATAATACAACCCAGGCCGATTAATCAAAAAACAAACCTGATTAACTCGGCCTGGGACAGCATCCATCCTAACCCCCAGCCCCATACAAGCCCAAGAATGAATAACATCAGAAGAAGTAATTAAAATTCGAGTAAAAACTCCTCAAGGTAACACCGTACGATTATCAACATCCAACAAACGAAAACCCCCCTCTTCAAAAGGAAGCATAAAAGAATCAAACTCAATATCAATAAAATCAGAATATTCATAACTTCAATACCATTGATGTCCCACCGTCCTTAAAGTCAAATCAGGACAATGTACCTCCTCCACCAAATACAACACACGAAGAGAGGGGAAAGCAATAAAAATTAAAAGTACAGCAGGAATAAAAGTCCAAAAAATCTCAATCTCCTGCCCTTCAACAATAAAACGATTCAAAAAAGTATTAGTTAAAATACCAGACACAAAATAAAAAACCAACACCGTAATCATAACCAAAACCACCATCGAATGATCATGAAAAAACATCAACTGCTCCATTAAAGGAGAAACACTATCTTGAAATGAAAGCATCCCCCAGGTCGCCATAAACTACTTAATAACAGCTACAAGATGGTTATAAGTATGATCTTGAGGGGGAAACCCATGAGACCACTCAGAAAAAGAAGGCATATAACTAGCTCCAGAAAACCCACGAGAACTAACAATACCCTCCCACAAAATACACATAAAAGCCAAAGTAGCAATAAAAGAAACGTAAGAGCCCAAACTAGAAACTAAATTCCAACAAGAATAAGCATCAGGATAATCAGAATAACGACGAGGCATCCCTCTCAAGCCCAAAAAATGCTGAGGAAAGAAAGTCATATTAACCCCCACAAACATAACAAAAAAATGAGCCCTCAAAGCCCGCTCATTCATACAAACCCCCAAAATTACAGGAAACCACTCCACAATACCAGCCAAAATAGCAAACACAGCCCCCATAGACAAGACATAATGAAAGTGAGCAACAACATAATAAGTATCATGTAAAACAATATCTAAAGAAGAATTAGCCAAAATAACACCAGTCAACCCTCCAACAGTAAAAAGAAAAATAAAACCTAAAGCCCACAACATAGCAGAACTAAAAACAAAATACGACCCGTGCAAAGTAGCTAACCAACTAAAAATTTTAATTCCAGTAGGAACAGCAATAATCATAGTAGCAGCAGTAAAATAGGCTCGAGTATCCACATCCATTCCCACAGTAAACATATGATGAGCCCAAACAATAAAGCCCAACCCACCAATAGCAACTATAGCATAAACCATACCCAAAGAGCCAAAAGGCTCCCTCTTCCCTATATGATGTCTAACAATGTGTGAGATCATACCAAACCCCGGCAAAATCAAAATATATACCTCAGGATGCCCAAAAAATCAAAACAAATGCTGATATAAAATAGGATCCCCCCCACCAGCAGGATCAAAAAAAGAGGTATTAAAATTTCGATCTGTCAACAATATAGTAATCGCCCCAGCCAACACAGGAAGAGACAACAAAAGCAAAACAGCAGTAACCATCACAGATCAAACAAACAAAGGAAGACGATCCAGCCCTATCCCACTTCTCCGCATATTAATAATAGTAGTAATAAGATTAATAGCCCCTAAAATAGAAGAAACACCAGCCAAATGCAAAGAAAAAATAGTAAGATCAACCGATCCTCCAACATGAGCCAAAGAGGAAGAAAGAGGGGGGTAAACTGCTCAGCCAGTCCCCGCCCCTCTTTCCAACGCTGCAGAGGAAAGTAAAAGAAAAAAAGCCGGAGGAAGTAACCAAAAACTCATATTATTCATACGAGGAAAAGCCATGTCCGGAGCACCCAACATCAAAGGCACCAACCAATTCCCAAATCCACCAATCATAATAGGTATAACCATAAAAAAAATCATCACAAACGCATGAGCGGTCACAACTACATTATAAACCTGATCATCTCCAATCAAAGATCCAGGCATACCAATTTCCCCACGAACAATCAAACTCAGAGCAGTCCCAACCATGGAAGCCCAAATTCCTAACACCAAATACATAGTACCAATATCCTTATGATTCGTAGAATACAATCATCGCAAGGTTTGCGTGGCCGAAATCTCCAGGCATAAAACTGTAAATTTTATTATGAAACCTTTCCCAAACCACCAGCTAATTAGTTTAATTAAAACATTAAATTGCAAGTTTAAAGATGCTATTAGCTAAGCATGACTCTCACCATTTAAAGCTTTGAAGGCTATTAGTTTAATTAACTTAATGCTTATAAAAAAAAACTGGATAAAAAACGCCACCAAACAAAGAAACCAACAAACACAACACATAAACACCCAAACCTCTCCCCAGACCCCCAACATGATAAAAAGAAACTACACTACCAAATAACGCCCCATAAAACAAACGAAAATAAAAAAAAAGATTAATCAAAGAAGAAAAAATTAAAAAAAAAGACACAAACACATTTTCTCTTAAAAGAAAAACAATCAAATACCACTTAGGAAAAAACCCAAGCATAGGCGGAAACCCTCCCATGCTCAACAACAACAAAAAAACAGAAAACTTAACAATAAACAAAGAAGACAACAACTGACCTAAACGGACACACCCAACCCACAAAAAAATTCCAACCAACATTACACTAAAAAAGAAATAAACAAAATAATACCTCAACCCTAAAGAAAAAGACAAACCCACACCACCCAACATCCACCCCACATGCATAATAGAAGAATAAGCCAAAATCCTCCTCAAAGAAAGCTGATTAAACCCCCCCAACGAACCAACTAAAGCCGAACAAACAATAACAAACTGAAAAACTCCAAAACCACTAACCAAAAACAAAGGAGCCAACTTCTGCCAAGTCAATAAAACAACACAAGAAAATCAACCTATCCCATCAACAACAGAAGGAAATCACATATGAAACGGAGCAGCCCCTAACTTAACAAAAAGTGCCAAAGCAATAATAAAATAAAACTCAAAAACCCCAACAAAAAGAGGGAAGAGAGAAGCAACTAAAATCAAAAGAGAAGCCAAAGACTGAACAAAAAAATACTTAATCCCTCTTTCATTTCTCCCCATCACTCCACCTCAAAAAATGATGGGAAGAAATGAAAGAAGATTTAACTCTAGTCCTACTCATGCAACAAACCAAGAAGAGGCCGTAACAGCCAAAACTCTCCCCAGAGCTACACCCGAGCCAAACAAAAGAACATAAGGAGAGAACAATTCAAGGGGATTCCCATTTTTGGGGTATGAACCCAATAGCTTAACTTAGCTTACCCTTAA